CTATAACCTTCCCAACCACGATTTTTTTTTTTCTAGGCATTTCACCTCGAAATACTAAATTGTACTTAAAAAATAGCAATGATAAAGAAATAGTGGATTCCATCGTTTCTATGGTTACTTCTTAAACGGTGAGGTCTTCTCTATACACCGGAGCCTTTACTTCATTTAATCAATGTTATTGCTAACTTGTATAGTTCACATTCTTCGGCTCTACCCATGAATTATCCAGTAATAGGTCTTTCACAACGAGCTCTACCTATACAGTAACGGTATTTAATTATGAAAGTTGGCTGGGTAGCTGACCCTGTTAGTCCGTTCTTGCAAGAGGCGTCTAGGTTAACTAAGATTTCCTCCGCTTAATGGATAACCATTTGCTACCAATGGAGAATTGCTTCTCATCTTGAATTGAGGTGAGTGGTTTTACACCAATAGAAACCATAAATTTCATACACAATAAAAGGGATATCATCCATTTTCTTATTTTTAGATAGGAAATGTAGTTTGTTTTTCCGTTCTATCCTATTTGATCATTGATATTCGAACATTGTCCTATTTCCTTTGTTCTAGTTCATGATCTGAACGAGTCGCACATACACCCTAGTACATGTTCCTCGACGCTGAGGGCATCCCCGAAGCGCGGGGGATTTTGTGACATTTCTAATTGGCTGTCTTGTATTTCTAATAAGTTGTTTAATCGTTGGCATGTTGAATCATATACATAATGGACTGGTTTAGATCAATCCTAACCGGATGATTATGAATTACATTACAATAGTAAATCAAAATCCTAGAATATTAAACTCGGCAGGGTGAAATTGAAATAAAGGCTATTCTCATTCAACCGCTACAAGATCAACAATTCCATAAGCTTGGGCTTCTGTTGCTGACATAAAAACATCTCTTTCCATGTCTTCGGATACAACCCATAAAGGTTTGCCCGTTCTTTGTACATAAACCCTTGTCAGGGTTTCACGTAGTTTCAGCAGTTCTCCCACTTCCAGGATGAATTCTCCCGTGGCTACTTCAGAAAAAGAACCAGCGGGTTGATGGATCATTACCCTGATGATATAAGATAATAAAAAGTTTCTGTATTTGGCACGATGAGGGGAAGATAAAAGAAAGATAAAAGAATAACAAGAAAAAAGATAGAATCGAACAACCGTACGGGCATTATGCATTGCATACGGCTCTACAATTGACCCTTACCTTGAAAAAATAGGATCGATTAGACCCCGCTCGGTAAATGATCAACTTACCACCCTTCCTTTCGGAGGAATTCAAAAATACTATGATGGCTCCGTTGCTTTATATATTTATTATATTTTTTTGTCTGTGATTTGTCTGTCATTCAGCAATCCCAAAGTTGCTTTTTTGATCAAATAAACTAAGGAAAAAAGAATCTTTTTTTTTTTTTCGCTCTATACTATAAATATTGTTAAGAGACCTCTGGTGTGAAAAAAAGTTTGTGACGCTGAACTGGACTTCCGATAATAAAATAGGAAAGACCTTTTTCTCATATTACTCTCTCGATACATAATCTAATGTTTTGAAAACAGAATTTCTTATATCGAATTCAAAGTGCCATGCTATTATTACTTAATATTCATATTTCATATGGCGAAGGCATAGTCTTCTTTTTTCTCGCAAATAAAAGCCTCATTGGCGCCAAGCGTGAGGGAATGCTAGACGTTTGGTAATTTCTCCTCCTACCAGGATAAAGGATCCCATTGAAGCGGCTGATCCCATGCATATTGTGTGTACATCTGGTTGTACAAATTGCATAGTATCATAAAGAGCGACCCCCGGTATTACCCATCCGCCAGGAGAGTTTATAAACAAATACAGATCTTGGGTATCATCCTCGATACTGAGATATATCATAAGACCAATAAGTTGATTTGAGATCTCACTATCAACCTCTTGACCTAAAAAAAGTAATCTTTCTCGATAAAGTCGGTTGATTAGGGTCAAATTGTATCCCCTCGAAACCGTACAGGCGCCTTTTGACGCATACGGTTCAAAAAAAATCAATGTGTAGATTCCAATACTTTTTCTTTTTTCATAGCAAGTTCTTTCTAACTTCTAATAAAAAGATTTTCTTTGATTTTTCACTAAAGATGAGTTTGTCTTCCTTTCCTTATAAAATAATAAAATAAAAAAGAATATATAAAATAATTCATTAAACTTATCCAATTTACTTTTCATTGATGGATTGTTTCATCGAGATTCAATCTAAATCACGATGTCATTTTCTTGTTCTTCAATGGGCCTCTTTAATCTTTTTAGGTTTATGCTCTACTCCGGGTAAAGATCGGCCGAAATTTGATTTGGACATATAGTACAAATGCTCTCATTACCACTTCTTTTTGTTATTCCTTCTTTTTTCAATTCACGCATTCCGTAAAAAAGTTGACGGCTTCGTGCATATTACTCGATTGATTAACCTAAAAGTTTGAAATAACTTCTACTTACAAAAAAAAAGATTTCTTTAAAAATAGGA